TACTTTATTAGTTCGATCTATTTCCAATATATTTATTTATTTTATTACTTGGTATGTTCTAGTTAATCTAATTAGTGAAATTTTTGTTCATATTGAAATGAATCGAGATTGATAAGGAGTTAGTTAATGATGCTCGAACATGTACTTGTTTTGAGTGCCTATTTATTTTCTGTCGGTCTATATGGATTGATCACGAGTCGAAATATGGTTAGGGCTCTTATGTGTCTTGAACTTATATTAAATGGGGTTAATATCAATTTTGTAACATTTTCCGATTTTTTTGATAGATAAAAAAAATTATTATATGTTATTTTCATTATTAGACTTAATAAAATTCTCGTAAGAGTCTCTTAACCCGAATCCTTTGATAAATTGTAGAAAATTAGACTAAAGAATAGTATTGAATATAAATAATATTTCATGAAATAGAGGATTTTAAATCGTATATTCATAGATATATTATTATGTTATAAATATAACATAATAATATATCTATGAATAGTATAGAATACTATATAATACTGCAAATTTTAGTCTCTAGATAAAAAAATAATAATAATAAAAATTGATAAATAAGAACAATACAATAAAAGATAAGAAGAAATACGTCCACCACCGATAAATTTGATCCCCTCTCCTAGAAAAAAACTCATAAGACCAACCCCATTCGTAATTCCATCAATTACTTGTCTATCAAAAAAATCAGTTAATTCAGACACTCTTCTGATCCCTCCTAGAAAGTATGTTGCATAAAAAGCGTCTATATAACCACGATTATACGACCAATCGTATATCCCATTTATTATCTTGTCGGAAATTATTATCTTAAAATTTGTTTTAACAAATGAATTCATTAAATCAAAATTTTGCAAAGCTGAATAAAGAGGCTTATATAAAAAAAATGCTATAACGATTCCTAGATAGGCTATACTGATGGAAAATAATGCATTTTTAAAAAATTCAGACCAACCTGTTAAATTATTAGAATTTTTATGTAAAAGATTTATAGAGGGTGTTAACCATTTCGATAATATATCCAAATCGACTTCATTAAAGGAAAGTCCCAGGAATCCAACAAAGAACGTAAATAGAACTAATATAAGGATAGAAAATAATATAGGATTATCCGATTCATAAGGATACAAAAAAGTATTCTTATTGCCAAAATGAGAAAAAGTAAGAAAAGGGTGCTTTACATTTTTTGTATTTTCATTAATTCCATATATCTTCTTTGACAAAAAAGAAACATTTTCATTATTCTTCATTGTTAATAAAATTCCCAAATGAAAGTCTTTCTTATTGACTTTTGGACATTTTTTACCCCAAAGAGATATTAAATAGCGGGAAGTCGTTTTTTTACCGCTGTAATTTTGCAAATGTGCATTTAAATGTCCTTCAAAAGTAAGTAAATAGATTCTAAACATATAAAATGCGGTTAATCCTGCCGTAGACCAAGCTATTATTGCAAGAATGGGTGAATATAACCAACTATCGTTAAGAATTTCATCTTTGGACCAAAAACAAGCAAGAGGCGGAATACCGCAAAGAGAAAGTGTACCTAATAAAAAAGCGGTTTTGGTAATTGGAACATGTTTTGTTAAACCTCCCATAAAAACTATATTTTGACTTTTATTTGGCGAATATCCAACAATTATTTGCATTGAATGAATAACGGAGCCAGAGCCTAAAAACAATAATGCTTTAGAATAAGCATGAGTAATCAAATGAAATAAAGCACTTTGATAAGACCCCATACCTAGAGCTAACATCATATAACCTAATTGAGACATTGTGGAATAGGCTAAACCCCTCTTAATATCTTTTTGAGCAAGAGCTAAAGTAGCTCCAAAAAATACTGTTATTATCCCTATCAAAGAAATCAAATTCATTATGTGCGGTATGACTATGAAAAGAGGTAGAAGTCGAGCTACAAGAAAAATTCCCGCTGCTACCATCGTGGCAGCGTGTATAAGAGCTGAAATAGGAGTAGGCCCTTCCATAGCATCAGGTAACCATATATGAAGAGGAAATTGTGCGGATTTTGCAACTGCACCGGAAAATAATAAAACAGCGCACAAAATTACAAATAAAAGATTGACCTCATTATTATAAATCAGATTATTGAATATTTTGAATAACTCACGAAATTCAAAACTCCCCGTTATCCAATAAAAACCCAAAATTCCCAATAATAAACCAAAGTCCCCGACACGATTAGTTATAAACGCTTTTTGACAAGCCTTTGCTGCAACAGGTCGTGTGAACCAAAATCCTATTAATAGATAGGAACAGATTCCAACTAATTCCCAAAAAATATAAATTTGTATCAAATTAGAGCTAGTAACTAATCCCAACATCGAAGTACTAAAAAAACTCATATAAGAAAAAAATCTTAAATATCCGCGATCATGAAACATATAATTATCACTATAAATAAGAACCATAATTCCAACAGTAGTGATTAATATTGACATAATAGAAGTAAGCGGATCGATTAAGTAACCAAATTCTAAGGAAAAATCATTATTAATGATCCAAGACCAAACATATTGATAGGTAAAACTGTTATTTATTTGCTGAATAGATAGATTGATCGCAAAAATCATGACTATACTTAATAAAAAAACGCTTTGAAAAGCCCATATACGACGAAGACTTTTTGTTGCCGCCGGAAAAAGAAGAAGTCCCACCCCAATTAAGATAGGAACTGGAAGTGGAAGGAAAGGTATCATACATGCATATTGATATGTCTGTTCCATAAAAAAGAAAAAAGTTTTTTAATCTTAATTAATTACTTTTGAGTTAATTGTTTTTTTTAATCAAAACTATTTAATTTCTTAGAAAACCTTAGAGAAAACGATATATCTTGTAATATAACAGATTAATTACTAATCTCAGTTGAATTTAAACAGTTTTTTAGGCATATTCTTTCCTGTCCTCTTAATCAAAATCAAAGAAAGATTCCATTTTTTATTAAGCAAAAGTGATCTTTAAAAATACTTCAACAGATTTTATTTTATGTAAAAAAAGTATAAAATGCCGAAAATCGACAGAGATAGGTCTTTTACATTCTTTTTTTTTTTGAACTAAGTAAATTTCGATGTTACAACTGATTATAGAAATATATAAGAAAGAACGATAAATAAAAGTTACAAATTGTTTGTTCTTACAAGCCTTGTAAGACATAGAAAACCGTGTTTGAACAAAACTTTTTTTAGTATCTTTTATAAAATTTTACTTTATTTATTTGTTTTGTTATGAAGAAACTAAGAAAAAAAACTAGACAATTAAATAGTCACTAACCATTCGTTTTCAATACTAAATGTCTTTCACATTCAACTATAACACTGGGAAACCTTATAATTTCGAAATGACAGTTCCAAAAAAACGTACTTCTCTATCAAAAAAGCGTATTCGTAAAAAGATTTGGAAAGGGAAAGCCTCTAAGTCGGCGTTAAAAGCTTTGGCATTAGGCAAATCTCTTTCGACCGGGAAGTCAAAAAGTTTTGTTCTTGCAACACCGACAAGTCCAAAAGGTTTCTTTTTGAAACAGACAAATAAGTGAGAACAGGTTGGTTGTAATACTCTGAATCGCTTTTTCTCGAAAATCAACTTATTTTTTTTATATAAAATTAAAAATTAACATTCTCTCTGATTTTGGATTAGTCAATATGAAATAGACTCCGTTTTGTGATCCTTCTATATAAAAAAGAAAAATGGAAAATTTTAGAATTCGTAGAATTCTAAAAAAACAATATAATAATAAAGAAAAATAGAAGGTTTTAACTTTCTTTGTCGTATCTTTTTTCAGGTTGTTGATGGGGAAGATAAGACTCCCCATCGACCTATTTGTCATAATTTGAATATCAATAACCAAATTTTTATTTTGTCCCTATCTAAATATCGATAGAATATTGATAGAAGATCAGAGATAATATTTTTTGTAAAATTAACTATAGAAAAATAGAAACTAATTTATTCAATTTTTAATAATTTTCTGATTTTTCCTTCAAAAATTTTTTATTATATTCGGGTAGGAGCTATCGAGTTACAAAAGTTCGATTCTCAAAGAACATAAACAAGACTAAAGTTCTAAGAAAAATAAAGGGGAACTAACTGAAAATATCAACCCTCAAAGCCACCCTTGAACTAATTGGTATTTATCAATTCAAACCCTTATTTAAAAATTTTGACTTGAATTGACTCTTTCAATCTTGACAATTGAATATGATTAAGCTATTATTGAATATGACTAAGCTATTATAGTTCGACCAAGCCGCTATGGTGAAATTGGTAGACACGCTGCTCTTAGGAAGCAGTGCTAGAGCATCTCGGTTCGAATCCGAGTAGCGGCATACCATCTTCTAAAAGATAAAAGAAAGAGAATAGATATTATAATAAATAATGAATGAAATTATCGATTTCTTTTAATTAATTTAATTATTAAGATTAAGGGATTACTCTTTTTTTTTTTTGATTTTTATGATATTTTCAACCTTCGAACACATATTAACTCATATTTCTTTTTCAATTGTTTTGGTTGTGATTACAATTCAGTTGATAAACCTATTGGTCATACAAATTACAAAACCATATAATTTATCGGAAAAGGCCATGATAACGACTTTTTTATGTCTAACAGGATTATTAGTCACTCGTTGGATTTATTCAGGCCATTTTCCACTAAGTGATTTATATGAATCAGTAATCTTTCTTTCATGGAGTTTCTCCATTATTTATCTAATTGCAAAATTCAAAAAAAAGCCAAATCTAAACATAATAACCGCCTCAAGTACTTTTTTTACCCAAGGCTTTGCTACTTCAGGCCTTTTAACTGAAATACAAAAACCTGAAATATTAGTACCTGCCCTCCAATCTGAGTGGTTAATAATGCATGTAAGTATGATGATATTGAGCTATGCGTCTCTTCTGTGTGGATCATTATTATCAGCCGCACTTCTCATCATTACATTTAGAAAGACAGGTAATGAATTTTGCAAATTAATTGAGTCATTTTCAATTGACGAAATTCAAGACAGGAATAAAATAATTAATATTTTAGGAAATAGTTCTTTTTTTTCGGATAAGAATTATTACAAGGCCCAATTGCTTCATCAATTGGATTATTGGAGTTATCGTGTGATTAGTCTAGGGTTTATCTTTTTAACCATCGGTATTATTTCGGGAGCAGTATGGGCTAATGAAGCATGGGGATCATATTGGAGTTGGGACCCAAAAGAAATTTGGGCTTTTATTACTTGGATCATATTTGCTAGTTATTTACATACTCGAACAAAGAAGAATTTCCGGGGTGCAAATTCCGCAATTGTGGCGACTCTAGGCTTTCTTATAATTTGGATCTGCTATTTTGGAGTGAATCTATTAGGACTAGGGCTACACAGTTATGGTTCATTTACAGGAATGTCTAGTTAAATTCCAGAAAGCTTCTTCCAAATACAAACGAGTACATACAGTGTATATCCAAAACTTTGTATGAAGCGGTGAGAACCGCGTGCATACCGTAATTCGCGCGGTTCTCATAAAGATCGCACATATCAGGTGCAAATGAAAATTCATTTTTTTGACTTAGCTTAAAAGAATAGAAAAAAAGCATTCTTTATACAATGAGCTTTAAAAAAGTATATAATTTTTTATTATAGAAAACTATCTATATAAAAATTAGCTAAAATAATCTCAACTTTATCAACTGATAACGAAAGAACAAAATCCGGGTACATCCCAACGCCTATTACAGGTAGAAAGAAAGAGATTGCAACAAATAACTCGCGCGGTCCAAAATCAAAAACATAAGAATTGGGGGCATTAAATAGCTTGTATCCATAGAACATCTGACGTAACATAGATAATGAATAAATAGGAGTTAATATCATTCCAATTGCCATTACAAAAGTAATTAGTATTTTTGGCATTAAAAGATATTTTTGACTGGAAAGTATTCCCCACAATACTACCAATTCTGCAACAAAACCACTCATACCTGGTAATGCAAGGGAGGCCATGGAAAAGCTACTGAACATCGTAAATATTTTTGGCATAGGAATAGCTACTCCACCCATTTCAGTGAGATAAAGAAGACGTATTCTATCATAACTCGTTCCTGCCAAGAAAAAAAGTGCTGCTCCAATAAATCCGTGAGAGATTATTTGTAAAATGGCTCCATTCAGTCCTGCATCGGTTATCGAACCAATTCCTATAAGGATGAAACCCATATGAGATACAGAGGAGTAGGCTATTCTTTTTTTAAAATTACGTTGGCTGAAAGATGTTGAAGCTGCATAAATTATTTGTATTGTACCTATTATCAGTAACCAAGGAGAAAATATAGAATGGGCGTGAGGAAATAATTCCATATTAATCCGAATCAATCCATACGCTCCCATTTTTAATAAGATTCCGGCTAAAAGCATACAAGTACTGTAATGAGCTTCGCCATGGGTATTTGGTAACCATGTATGTAAAGGTAGAATCGGCGATTTAACAGCAAAAGAAATAAAAAATCCAATATAAAATAGGATTTCTAAGGATATAGGATACGGTTGATTAATTAATCTTTCAAAATTCAATGTTAGCTCATTTGAACCATATAAACCAAGACCCAAAACTCCCATTAATAGAAAAATAGAACCTCCCGCCGTGTACAAAACAAATTTCGTTGCCGAGTACATACGCTTCTTTCCTCCCCATATGGCCAGAAGGAGATAAACCGGAATTAATTCTAACTCCCACATGATGAAAAAAAGTAAAAGGTCTCGAGAAGAAAACAATCCTATTTGAGCGCTATACATTGATAACATCAAAAAATGGAATAATCGAGATTCTCGAGTAACTGGCCAGGCCGCTAAAGTAGCTAAAGTAGTGATAAATCCAGTTAATAAAACAGATCCTATAGAAAGTCCATCGATTCCTAAATTCCAATGCAAATTAAAGCAATTGATCCATTTATAGTCTTCTACGAGTTGGATTAATGGATCGTCTGATTGGAAATGATAACAGAATGCATAAGTTGTTAAAAGGAGTTCTAAAATACATATACAAATAGTATACCATCTTATTATACTATTTCCTCTATGGGGAAGAACGAAAATTAAGGAACCCGCAGATAGTGGTAAAAATACAATTATTGTTAACCAAGGAAAATTATTCGTGGTAAAAACAAGATACACTTGGGCTAGAAAACCCATGCGAAAAAAGTTTTTTAAAGCACAGGTTTTCTCGGTAAAAAAAATCAGATGAATTTGACTATAGTTTTCGGTAATGTATCAATAAGCTAGACCCATGCTGCGAGTTGTTTCATTCCCTAAATAAACCCGAACACTCAAAAAATCCGTTGGACAAGCGGATTCACATCTCTTACAACCGACACAATCCTCGGTTCTTGGAGCGGAAGCAATTTGTTTAGCTTTACAGCCGTCCCAAGGTATCATTTCTAACACATCTGTGGGGCAGGCTCGAACACATTGAGTACACCCAATACATGTA